GATAAAATGTGGAGGAAAGTCGGGCAAATGGCCGATACTACTGGAAGGATTCCTCTTTGGATAATAGGTACTGTAACCGGTATTGTTGTGATTGGTTTAATCGGTATTTTCTTTTATGGTTCATATTCCGGATTAGGTTCATCTCTGTAATAACCAGATGAACTGGGTTATAGACATGAAAGCATAAGAACTCAACGGGACCTAGGACCTACCCCCTCTTTCCTTGTCTGATTCGAGGGGGATCCCGTTGAGTTCTTATAATACGTTTTTGTATCAATATTTCAAAAAAAAAAAATCCACTTCATTTTCATTAATTGATTCAGAAAATCTTTTACTCGAAGGTATCTATGAATACTTTCAAAATGAAAACAAAGAAGTAATTACTCAATTTCCCCTTTTAGAATGACTCACAATTTTATATAGTTCTATATATAGATATAGATTTATATCTAGTAGGTATCATGCAAACCCTTTCTATACTATGACTAATAAAATAGAACCTTACTCTATTTAATCTAATCAAAATTTCCTTTTTTCTATTTTAGAAGTTCATTGAACTTGAAAAAGTTCTATTTGTATTTGTTCAATAAATTTACCTATATTTTTGTTTGTCCACTACTTAACATGATAAATCGAAAAAAGGTTATGATAAACCGAGAAAAAAATGGAAACTACGAATAGTCATTTTTGACGAACAGGATCAAGAATCATTATTAATTCGACACAAGAAGGGGTTGGGGAAGATCCCTTTTCTTGTGTCAAGGACTAGGAGACGAACAACCCCCCCCCCCTAAAATCAAACCCTTTATTCCTTTCATTTATACTTTGGTTTATATTTTCCACTTATTTATCTTTTGTTTTCGTTCTATTCGAATAGAAAACTACGGATTCATTCTATAACACTTCGATTTGGAATGAAAAAACAAAGAAGAGATAAGTAAAAAAAAATAGTTTTCTTCAAAATATACATCTCATGACCGGTATAAGTAATTCCCAAAATCTGGTAGAAAAAAAAAAAAGAAACAAACAAAAATTTTTTGATCATACACAATTACATAATATAATTATTACATAATCTAATTGCCAACAAGAGTTTGTTTCTTTTTAGAGCTTAATGTTGAAAAATCTGAGGATCTAGAAATTCATTTCGGACAATTGAACCTTCTCAAACTGTTTCTTTTTAAGAACTAAAAAAATTTGTGCCAAAATAACAGATGCCAAGAAGAGCAAAAGGCCTTGGACACGTAATGGATCTTGAAGTACTACTTCCGCATCCCCCTGACCAAATCCGCCCACATTAGGATTACTTGTTAATGGTTGATCAAGTTTGATGGATTCGCCCTCGGAAACAAGAAGTTCTGGCCCTGGAGGGATAATATCAACCACTTGACGCCCATCCGATGCCTCCACTATGGTTATTTCGTAACCCCCTTTCTCTTTTCGTATGATTTTGCTTACTATACCTGCTGCTGTAGCATTATAAACATTATTGTTACTCTTGCTCCCGTCGGGATAAATCTGACCCCTTCCTCTGTTCCCGCCTACATATATGGGATATTTTAAGAAGTGAACATCTTTCTTAGTAGCGGGGTCCGGGGAAAGAATAGGAAAGGTGATTTCACTATATTTCTGACCAGGAATAGGACCTATCACAAGAATATTTTTTTTAGTAGGGCGGTAACTTTGAAAAGCCAGATTTCCTATCTTTTCTTTAATCTCAGGCGAAATACGATCGGGGGGGGCTAGTTCAAACCCCTCGGGTAAAATAAGAACAGCCCCTACATTCAAAGCTCCTTTTTTACCATTAGCAAGAACTTGTTTCACTTGCAGATCATAGGGAATTCGAACAACTGCTTCAAATACAGTATCCGGAAGTACCGCTTGTGGAACCTCGATATCCACGGGTTTATTAGCTAAATGGCAATTGGCACATACAATACGGCCAGTTGCTTCTCGTGGATTTTCATAACCCTGCTGTGCAAAAATGGGATAGGCATTTGAAATGGGTGCCTGAGTTATTATATATATCATTATCATGAGCGATACGGAAATGTATCGAGTAATCTCTTTCTTTATCGACGAAAAGGTTTTTTTAGTTTGCATGATCCAATCATTGATCCCGAAATTTTCTACAATAAAATTAGGTAGGTCGCTAGTAGAGTTCCCTATCTATAATTTTGCTATTTAATGAAATAAATTTTCTGAAATATTGGAGAAATCACTTGGCTCGGTAGAAAGATTAAGTACAATTTTGAATGTTTTGCTTATGTACAAAGTACCAAATATTCTAATTAGGTCGGTCGATTATTTTTCAGTCGTTCATTGAATGATAAATCACTACAAGTGAAGGAGATACACGATTTAAATAGCGAAAGATCCAATATTTAAAAATTGTATCTAAAATGACTGGAAAAGTAGAAACAAGACCGGATATAATTTGATCATTATGAGCAAATCCAAAATCTTTGTAGACAGAGCCAATCATTAATTCCCAACCATGGGGCGAATGGAATCCTATACATAAATCAGTTAATAAAAGAATAGAAAAAGCTTTTATTGTGTCGCTTAAGTTATATAGGAATTCTTGAACCCAAGAGTTAAGAATAACAAGTTCTTCATTACCTAAAATAGAATAACCACTTAGAATAACGAAACAGATTATATTTGTCGAGAAGTGTAAAATTGTATGGATACGATCCTCATTGTGCATCTTGATCAATTGGATCGTTTCTTTGTAGATTTCAACGCGAAGCTTTTGTAAATGTGTTTCTGGGTATTCCTTTATCATTTCCTCCAAACGAAGGAGTTCCTCTAAGTCTATGAATTTTTTTAGAATACTCTTTTCTTGAATATCATTCAAAAGAATTTCGGATTGCCTAATATTCCACCAATTTGTAATCCAAGATTCCAGACTTTTTTGAAATGAGAGAGAGATCCACCAAGGCAAAAATACTATAGATGCAAGATATAGAAGGGAAATGAATACTTTATTTTTTGCCATTTTTTCGTCTGTGAATTTTTGAAGTTTTAATGAACTTACCCCATGCGTCGACTCTATATGATACTAATATTTTTATCAAGCATAAGTTATATTCCAAGTCATCTAGCCCATTAATCCATTTCGGAGTTTTTTTTGTGATGCAGTATAGTGGTTAGTCCTTGAATCTAGAAAGAATACAGAAATCGAATAAAAAAGAGCCCACTTCAAATTTAATTAATATTTAGTAGGATTTCGAGACGAAAGAACTCCTGTTCTATTACAAAAAATATCAAATATTTTGAAAAAAAAAAAAAAATTATGGACACAAAAATTTTCGTTTTAGGGTTGTTTCGGATACGTTTACTTTGGCTCGAATAAGCAACTTCCGTTAACTTATGGTATAGAAAAAACGAGGATTCTTGAGTTTTTTCCCTCTTGCAAAGTATTAATTCTTCAGTTTCTTTTTTCAAAATACTTCAATTGGTACGCGCAAGAAATAGGCCAATTCAGCAGCTTTTTGCTCAATTTCTCGTGGAGTCAAATTCTCATCAGTACGCGTCAACGGAATGGACCCCTGGCCTCTGATTTCCATATAAAGGACCCGACGAGCAAAAATACCTTCTTTATTTTCTATTCTGATGGACTGAATGTCTTTCATAAGGAATCGGAGGAATATGCGACGGTTTTTTCCAGGGAATCCCCAACGAAAAATGCACACTATGCCCTCTTTTATATCGAATCGATCATAACCACTACCTACATTCCAAAAAATTGTGCACCACAAGTAAGAACTAATAAAAAGACCCGCGATCCCATAGAAAGACATCACGATCCCTTGTGGAAAAAAATGGATTTGCTGAGAAGGAAATAAAGATATAAAATTCCTACCAAAATAACTGGAGGTTCCAACCAATACAAACCCTAATGAACCTAAAAAAAGAATAAGGGCCCAGCCGAAATTACTTATTTTTCGAGATCCCGCTATAAGTTCTATCCATATACGTTCTGATCGCCAACTCATATTCTTACTAGACCTAGTTGCATTTTATTAGAATTGGAAAAATAACAAAAATAAATTGGATTTTACTTTTTTTGTTTCCGAAGTAACTTTCATCAACCAGCACTACTATGATGTGAACCTTTAAGAATAATTCATCGAATTGCTTAGATCGAAACTAAAAGAATAACATCTCTTTCATACAATTTCCTATAGCTATCCACATATATATAGATATATTGACTTTACGTTTCCGAAATTATCCCCGATGTCGATCCATTTGAAAAATGAATTTACCCCTATATCATGTTTACACATACATAAGAGCTTATGCTCGAAAGAAGCAACATGTTATACCATATTCTACTAAATAGATATGGGTGTTATGATCCAAGTCAGTTTTGAAAAAAAAAAAAAAATGGATAAAATTTGTCCCTATAGTATCTAAAAAATCTTGTTTTTTTGAACATGAAGAGATAAAGAAACCATTGCAATTGCCGGAAATACTAAGCCTACTAAAGGCACAAAAATGGAAGGAAAGTTGTTGAGAGTTATCATTGAATGGGTACCTCGATTTAATATTTGTACCTGTTATTTTTATTTTAACCTTATATTGTTAGAAAGATATTTTATAATTCATATATAATATATAATTCATATATAATATTTATTTTATATAAATATAATTATTATATTATACTAAGTATACCTAAGTGAGTATATACTTAAATAAGGAATATATAAGTATATGTTTTAATATGAGTATTTTTTGAATAAATATTTATTCAAAAATTCAATAAATGTGTATATAAAAAATATGTAAATAAACGGACTTATTCACCCTTCTACATGTTTCTACACGAAATATATGTATGATAATCCACCTTTTTCTTATTCATAATATTAGTTATTTTCTTGTTCTTGTCTTATAATTTAATAATTTGCATTTCAAAAAAAAAAGGATTCCGTTTTATTAAATTAATTATTAAATTAAGACTCTACTCTACGGCTCTACTTAATCTA